ATTAGTAACCAAGGATTCCATACTTTTATTAAATAAGAGAGAAATCCACCAGGGCAAAAAGATTATAGATGTAAGATATAGAAGGGGTTTTAGTTTCTTTTTTAGCATTTTTAATCTGTGAATTGTTAATGAAACCACCGGATTCCTTGACTCTATCCAATCTGATATTTCCACGAAACGAGTTCTATAACAAGGTATTGAATCCATAGACCTATTCCCTTTTTTTAATTAATTGGTTAGTCCTTGGATCTGGAAACAATATTTTTGTTTTATTATTTCTTCATTAGAAGCAATTGCATTCTTTCTAATGAATGCCCTAACGCGCCACCTCAAGAAATGAATATTTTACGGATTTCGGGGCAAAAGAACCAACCCCCTTACCTAGATCCATTATTTCGAAAAATTTCGCGGTACCCATAGCCCGGGAATTTTTTAGGTAAATTTCGGAAAAATATTGATATGATGAAATCAAAAACGAGTAGCAAAAAAAGAGAGAAATAGAATGGTTATAGTTATAAATGATTTATGATTATCAAAAAGGAAAAGAAAGGATAAAAAGAAAGAAACATCAATTGACAAAACAAATAAAGAATTCAATTACACGAATATAGAATACAATCTATAGCTAACATATCAATTCAAAATGGACCAAAAAAGATGAATTCTAGAGTCTGCACTGTTCGGGTGATGAATCCATACTTAGTATACTTGTTACTAGTATGAAAAAATGGGGTTGATTTTCATATGCACAAAAAACTTGTTTTGGTGGACAAAAACAAGTTTTTTTCTGGTTGTTCCATACGCGTCTGCTTTTACTCGAATGAGCACTCTGAAAAACGTAAGTTAAATTGTTATATAACAACAAATATAATTAACGAGGTACTTAATGCTGCAAAACTTCAATTCATTTCAAAATACTTCAATTGGTACGCGCAAAAAATAGGCCAATTCTGCAGCTTTTTGTTCAATTTCTCTTGGAGTCAAATTCTCATCAGTACGAGTCAAGGGAACGGCACCCCGACCTCTGATTTCCATATAAAGTACACGCCGAGGATAAATGCCTTCTTTAACCTCTATTCTAATCGACTGAATATCTTTCATAAGGAATTGAAGTAGGATTCGACGATTTCTTCCAGGGAATCCCCAGCGGAAAATACACACTATTCCTTTTTTTCGATCGAATCTATCATAACCACTCCCTACATTCCACGAAATTGTACACCACAAATAGGAGCTAATGAACAGACCCGCGATTCCATAGAAAGACATCACGATCCCTTGTGGAAAAAAAAGGATTTGCTGAGAAGGAAATAAGGCTATCAGATTCCTACCAAGGTAACTAGAAGTTCCAACCAATAAGAATCCTAGCGAACCTAAAAAAAGGATACAGGCCCAACAGAAATTGCTTGTTTTTCGAGACCCCGTTATAAGTTCTATCCATATACGTTCTGATCGCCAGTTCATACTAGATCCAGTTGTTTCATTTTATTGGAATTGAGAGAATAACCCAAATGCATTTGACTTTCTTTTTGTTCCCGAAGTAACTCCCATCAACTAGAACTATTATTATGATGTGAACCATTAGGAGTAATTCATCGAATCCGTTAGATATATAAAAAGAGCCCCTTCCTATGATCCCACTATGTATTACCTACATATAGATGATACCTTTACTTTCCATTTCATACATCTGCTGACCTTTTCAAATAGATATAATGCATTTATCCATAATGTTTTTGCGTGCATAACAGCTCTTTCTTCGGAAGAAGACACACGTTGTACCCTATTCCACTAACTAAATAGATAATCGGTATTATGATCCAAGTACAGGTCTTCAAAATGAGATTGGGTCCCATCAAATCTAGGCAATCTTGTTTTTTTGAACATGAAGAAATAGAGAAGCCATTGCAATGGCCGGAAATACTAGACCTACTAAAGGCACAAAAAAAGCGGGTAAGTTGAAAGTTGTCATAGAATAGAATGGATACCTCGATTTAATATTTGTACCTGTTATAAAGATATCTTATGATAAGTATATCTATTCTCAGTATATAATAATATATATAGGTACAAGAAAGGTAGAACTAAATAAGCGTACCTATTCACCCTTATATATATGTTTATTATTAACTTTCGACTTATTTATATATATTTATTATTAGTATTGTTTTCTTATACTATACTTATCTTCTAATAAAGAAAAGACAAAAAAAGTTTCTTACTAATTATCAAATCTAACAAATCCGATCCAACAGGGATTCCTAGCAAAAAATGGAAATTATCAGGGAATATAGAAAAATAAATGCAAGATTCCTATTCTCTATTTTCTAAATATATTGAATTATTCAATATATTTAGAATATGTAACGTAATAAGGGAACGTTCATTTTTTATTTTAATAATTTGATAATTAATTCCTTTATCCTGTTTGTTGGTAGAGTCTTCCTGATTACTAATCATGAATATAGGTAGAAATCAAATGGATCTGGAGGAAATAAGA